GCGCTCGGTGATGATGTTGTCATCGCTGATGCGCAAGTTGCTGAAGTTTATTTTAAGTCTCTTCAACAATAACAATACAATTAGGAGTTCCAATTTCAACTCAAAAATATAAGATTTATGACACTGGTGCATTTGAGTTTGCTAAGCGTTTTTGCGTCAAGGGTGGACGCGTGGATTTATCCGCCATCGCCATGTCTGCTCGTTGTTTGCTTGCTTACCATCATCCATATATGGTCTGATGGCTATATGTAAAAAATATCCATTCATTACGAAGGTTCTCTACCTTAGTAAGGATAGGTGGTGGAGGTTATAGGGTCCTTGCCAAACTCAGTCATACAAGATCTCGTCACTTTGAGCGGGTTCTTGCTATGTACACCAAGCCCCGGGGTCACAATGACTATCCATTAGAATTGTGGCTTGGCAGAGTGAGCTTTCGCTTCCTTATCTTCGAGGTTTCATTATCTCCTTCCTTCTTAAAGAGATGAAACCTTCCTTCGGATTGAAAGGTAGCTCCTGATGAATTCTTTCCAGTCCGGGACTTCCTTAACAAGTAAGCAAGTAAACTACCTTCAGCTATGCAATTATAGATGCTTTCACAACCGGTACACTAGGAGAGCCGAGTATTACTGTGGATGGACATAGAACCAGTATTTTATTATCATTTATGCTCGGATCTGCTTCCTACTTGTGGTTAGCTGTGATTTGATGCTTCCTCCGTCCAGTCTTCGCGGTCTATCATAAATAACTCCGCCTGCATCTTTGAGAGCTTCAAAGATAGAAGAGAGAACAAGAACCAACGAACTTGGAATCTTCATCTGTATCTCGTGCATTCTTTAATAGTATCATTATCATTCTTACCCGCCCAAAGAAGGCTCATGCTTGTGTAAGCAGCAGATCAGCCGTCAAATGGGGCGGTCTCCCTAGCCCAAGGAGGCCTTCTCTCTTTCATCCAGATCTTGACTTTGCGGCATCCCCCAATTGCAAGCTTTGATTACTGACTCTTAGTTGTCTTTAGTTCAGCCTCCTTATAAAGATTTTCTTTTTCTTCCTCCTTACAGAGCTACTAACATTCCTCATATCGACCTTTGCTTTGCAATAGAGTTCTTTCTTTCTCTTCTTTCGGGGATAAAAGGGCCACCTGCCTAGATATACTAAAGGCCGCTGATGATAATTACATTCAAAAAAAAATGACAGGGGACTCTCCGTTCTCTAGCTTTACCTGGTGGGTGCTATTTACTTCCCGTTCACTCAACACGACCCATAAGGTTATTGAGTAAGAAAGGGATAAGGCCCCTCTTTCCTATCATGATGGGCTAAAGCAACTTTCCGCTGCTGACATACATACCTGAGTTACTAAGTAGCGATACGATCTTGACCGCACAATCAAAGGGAAGTCGGGGATTAAAGAGGATGTAAAGTATTCATAGTGGTCGGGACATACTTTCTTTTAGAAAGCACTTTTGGTGTCCAATAGCTCTCTAGTCTAGTAGTCGGTGAGTCAGCCAAAATGGAGCTTTTCATCCTGATTTAGGCGGACGCTCGCGGTGATATCAATGAAAGAACCTCGCTACAGTTATTGACCGGGAAGGGAAGAAAAGACGGATTTGGTAGATTTTATCTTCTTGCTCATTACGAGTCATACTTAAGATTGATGCCAGATAGTAGTATATAAACAACTCGCCCGAAGTAAGAGATGAAATCACGAAGTATTAAATTACTAGAATAAAAAGCTAGACCACTAGATTTGGCCCAACCAAGAGGCGAGGAAGAAAGACTATCTATGGGGCGATCGGGCCGGGTGAGCCAATGACTCAGCGAGACGCTTCTACACTGCTGCTTTTATTGAGGTTGCTCGGCCAAAGGATATGAGAGAAGAAGGTAGCGACTCTATTTGTCACCCAATTCAATGGTGTAATTAGTCGCACCTAAGCCGCCAGGATCCAATTCTTTCTTTTTATTATAGAGCTGTTGTAGAATACTAAGAAGGCTCAAGGCAAGCAATTGTAGAAAAGGGAGGAGAAAGACTCGTTTTGAAAGATTAATTCATCTTATGTATGCTCGGATGGTCAAACCTAAGCCACACGGACTGAACGGGGAAAAGATAGGGTCAGTGAATTAGTGACCAGCGGTGAGAGTCCAATTCTTTAGCATCCCTGGGTAGGCCAAGAAGTATTATATTTATATAATAATTATTGTAGCATTCTTCGCAAGAGTGAGTGCACAATGGGCTTGTCTGTCTTCATGGTCCAGAGGGATGTCAGATAACATAGTAGCTTCCGCCCAATATAGTCCTACTGGGCTGGTCTCCGGGGGTGAAGTCAACTTTCTACCGATGGAGCACGATGACAGACCACTTTCGAAGCATCCCTCTTTCTTTCAAGATCCTTGTGGACGAGACCCTGTTCGACGGTTCCGTAACCATTAGTGTTTACCGCGGATGTCTCAGGCACCTAGGTGCGAGACGGTGTAAGCCGGCAATGCGGGGTCGTTTAGATCATTTCTCGTAACATAAACAGGAACGCCTCCTCGAAACAACAGGGATGCTGGCTAGGACTGGTTCAATTGGTGCTCTGGCTGGGTCAACTACTGAGCTGAATCAACAACTTACATTAGCTTAGATGCAGCTGTATCCGCATTTCCACTGGGTCAATTGGATCTGATTCAAATGCTTCAGCCTCTGACGCTGATCCACTGGATGCTGCTGAAACTCCCTTTGCTACTTTTTTCTGGGTCGACTAAAATTGGTGAAGCTTCTCTTCTGCCTTCCTCGCTTCTGCTCTACCCGCCTCTGCCTAGGCCTTTGCTGTTGAAACGAATGCTGTAGAGATGGTGGTGCCTTTGCCTCTGCTTGCTCAGCCCCTCTTTCTTAAACGATTGGTGGGCTGCTGCTTCCATTGATTAACGGGGTCTTCAACCACTGCTTCTGCTGCCTCCATCTATACTCTAGCTGGCTCTAGATCAATAGAATAAACTGGGACTGATACTGATGCTTTTGGTTCCGAGCCGACAAGGTAAACAACTGGCTCCGGATTGGTTCTTAAACCACCTATGCCTCTATTGCCTCTGCTTCTTTAGTAGGAACAAGTGCCCCTTAATTGATTTATCAATTCACATTGTTGATAAGGGCCGGAACACCACTGGTGGAACAATGGCAGATTTCGGAACTGAGAGTAACTTAATAGAATGAATGCCGATTTTAGGAACATGTGCAATTGTTGGAACGCCCAAACATGAAACTCCCCACTTCTTGTTCCCGCCCAACCCGGTTTATCTTTCTCCTGGCAAAGTGCATTTCATGATGCAATTTTGATTATTGTAGCCCTTCTCTCTTGAAAGAGGAGTTCATTTTGTGAATCAATCGGCCAGTTTCAAATGTCTTTGTGCGTACTTTGTTCATAGGCGATCTAATCTAGTTGGTGCTTAGTCTGTCGACTCAAAGAAAGAATCGTTCGTTCAAGGCAAAGCAAAGTCCACTTCGCTTCTTTTTTCGTAAATAGACTCAGTCCGAGATCTTCCTGAGAAGCTGCGGATCCGACAAGCTCATTCGGTCACACCTTATTCGCTCACACACAATATGCATAGAAAAATGAATCGATCTTGAGGAAAGAGTCCTTCATTCATGCCTTTCCTTTGCCACAAAATGACAAGGAAGACCTTGGTGATGCGGTTGCGGGACAAATAAAATCAATCTTCTTGATCGTTTTCTTTTTCTCGTCGATCCGGATAGGTTTTTGTGCCACCTTCGAGAATAGTCCCAGCTAGCTAAAGAGGAACTTCTAGTAACTACTGAATCCGAGGTCTACTCCACAACAGCGATAGCCCGCCGGTTTTCTTTGCTTTGAGGCCGATTTAAAGCACTCGTCTCAGTCTTTCCAGTAGAGACAATCCTTGCCTGTTTTAGCGTGTTTAAAGGCCGGGTCCACCCTGATGTGAGACACTAGAAAAGGACTTCACCAGCGTTTGTGATATATATGTTGTTAGGCAAATTGAACCGTTTGGGTGTCGGCGAAGAGGAAGACCAGCCCACGGACCCTTACTTTCAGATGTGTGGTTTCAGCATACCGATAGAAAGAGCAATGAATGGAAGCTGACCCCTTCCCTCGACAAGTTCAGTTGTCTGGTCCATAACATTCATAGTTGGACTACTCTACCTACACGGGAATAGAGGACTCGGTCATAATTGGACTCTACCTACACAGGAACAAGTTCCATACAATCATATTTGGGTAGGGTTTCCGCCATAACTGGCTTTACTAAATGGATTCGATCCCACCTCGCTGTGCCCTCAGCTCTTCCTCAAGTGGTAGTACCATTCCTCTTTCGTTGCCCTTACCATCACATACATTTTTGATAACAAATTAAGAAAAGGTTTCGCCAGCCTTGCTCCATCAACTAGAGTTGGGTATCTACCTTCTTTGTCAGTGTTATTTTCTGCCTTTGCTCATACCAGGCTTCCTCATCATGCATGGCCAATAAAAACTTTATATCTACTGTGATTCATTTACTTAGTAACGAGTGCTCGCGCTCCGCTTCTCTTCCCTTTGCCCGCTATTCACTTGCTCTGGTATTTGAGACTTCGTCTCCCCTTGACGCTTCCGCTGCTGCGCTTTTCCTTCAACTGCATACCTACTTAGAGGTTTAAGTCCTATAAAGTATAAAATTCAAGCTTATACAGGGCCTATACAGGAAGAGTTCAATGATCGGATTCTTTTGTCGGCACAGCCTCTTTGATAGGATAAAGCTTTGGAGGAACAAGATTGAGGTTAGGAAGATGGGGTAAAATTCCTCGTAGTGAGTGAGGTAAAAAGAAAGAGCTTTATATACGAAAAAACATTCAATTACGACCTGGACGAAGGAAGGTTAGCGACCTTACCTCATCTTTGGATTATATCGTCGAGCCAGGGCTCGCAGATCGAGATCTTCCAATCCTTGATCTAGTACCAAATTTAGGGGTTGATGAGATGGACTCGTAATGTACAACCGATACTGGAGAATGAAGTTCGTAACGGAATCAAAGCAAAAGTGGTACAACTCGATTCGATGACCCCCTAACCGTTTCAAGTGGGACTCTTACTACTCTAGTCTACCTTAAAGCTAGCCCGGGCATTCGTTCGAATCCGTCACTGGACTTATTCCGTGGGCGGGGTCGTAGTTTCTTCCTATAGGCTAGCCCGTTACTCCCTTTGATCCGTCATTTCGGGCAGGAGATTGTGACCCAACAGATGGGACCTAAGCCGAAGAAGTCAGCCCAACCAGATCAAGTGGTAGAGGCGGGATATTCAAAATAAAGGGTTTGGTATTACGTGTAAAGCCCTACTTCCTTAGAAAGCCGGTCAGCTTGCTTCTTTTTTACCCGTATTTGAGTCTAGTTTAACCCGGCGGGGCTCAGAAGCGCAGGCTATGGCTAGTACGCTCCTAAGTGTATATAATATAATAGTAGTTCGGTCAAGCTTAAGCAGGCATAGGCCTTAGCCTTAGGAGCTCAGCTCGGAGAAAGAAATTGAGGTTTCTATTGACCGGGCTTTCATCAAAAGGTGCAATTTTGACAGAGGCTGAAGCCTTCCCATAACAAAGAAAGTCTTCGTCTAAGCCAGCCAGGGTAAGTGGTGGTCAGCTGTCCCCACTACCATATGAGTTGGTCGGAAAGGCAGATAGCCAAGGTGACGGGAGAAAAGCAAGGCAAGGGCTTAGCCCGAGCACGGAAGAAAAAGCAAATCGAGATTCAAAAAGAAAAGTACAAAACCGGAGCTTGGATTGGACTTCTATTGGATTATTGTATCAGAAGCACCACTTGACTTGGATTGATTATCTTTTTAAAAGAACGAACTACATCTTCCTTTCGATCTCGTACTAAACTTGAATATATTGCTTCAAGTCTCTTTCTATACGAAATGAAAGATTTGGTTGGTCTGAAATCTACCTTTCTACCAGTAGTTCGAATGGAAGGGAACTATCTTTTCTCAGCACTTGATAAACGAATGCCACCTTGCTTAACACTTTTAAATCGATCTATTGTCGGGAAGAGCAGTAATTGGTGGTCTGGTGTGGATTGGCGCATAAGCAGCTAGTCCTAATCTAGGCACATACGCCGGTTAGAGCTGCTAATCAGTTGGTTAGGCCGGTAAGAAGCAATGGGGCAGGGGAGGAGGGATTCGGCTATAATTAAGGAAATCCCAGTAAAAAGGAATCCCTACTCTGTTCTCACTTAGTATATCTGGTGCAAGGTAGTTGTTTTCCCGTAGTTTTATATCTATCAATTCCGAGTATAGGAGAGTCCAGTCCCTCTTCCAACTAGAGAGAGTACTTCCTGAAATCCAACCATAGGCTAAGTAAGGGGAGGTCTATCGGATTAAACAAACAAGAACTGGATACTTTTTTTTAGTAAGTAAAGTATGAAATATAGCTTTTACTATAGAAAGAAGAGGCTAGTTCCTGGCTTTGTCTTTCTAGAAGTCTTCTTAGAGCTAGAGCAGCTCTTCCCTTCCCCTTCTATACGTCCTCCTGTATTCTATCGTCAATCGATAGTTTTTTGCCATTCTTTCGGTAGAGCAAATTCTTGCTTGGAAGAGAAATCGGACTTGGGAGTGAAAGAAAAAGATGAACAGAGAAAGAATATAGAAGGACGGATCCCTCTTATCTAGGGTATTCTGAGAGATCTTGGTCTCTAGTCTTGAAAGAGAATCTCCTTTCTCTTCTTAGATATGAATCTGACTAGTCTTGGTATACAGTCGAATAGCTAGAGAGCTCATAGGGAGAAGAAAGGGCTAATCCAGCTAAGAAGTGGGCGTCAAGAAGAGGTCAAGCAATCATGAATCAGGATCCTTTCAATCGAGCAAGTAGGGAAGAAAGAATGAAGCCCCAAACCCACTCTTCATTCCTCTCCACCTCATCCCTTCCAGAAGAAAAGAGATGTAAGGAGAGGCCTCAAAAAGGAGCACTGTTTTCATCCAACTAGAAATTTCGGTAAGAGAAGAAAGAAAGGATTGTAGGGTAGGGTAGAGTCTATTCGACGGTATGCCAGTTGATTGATTGCTTTTGTACTTATATTTATTCATTGATATTGGCAGTGTACCCACGGTGCGGTCGACTGAACACTAACAGAATCTCGAGAAAGAGAGGTCGAAGAAACTACATCATTCAAGCCGGAAGTAGTGCTTTCCACGGTACGATCCGAACTAGGCAAAGAGCTTTCTTATGCTTAAGATAAGATATTCTATCTCGAGTTACCGTCGGGAAAGAGCCAAGCAAGGGTTACGAGAGCTTTCTAAGAGCGTCTGATTGAACAAAAGCCATTCTTGAACAAGGGCTATAGCACCCCCTTCCCCCTGATCTGAGTAATCTTTCATTTTCTTGGGATTTTTGCTTGCAATCCGATTTCCCCCCTAAGTTAGACTTCAATGGTGACATTGGAGCCTTTTCCCCGTAAAATTGGTTGCAAGTTGATTTCCCTTCCTAGACGTCAATTGAAAGCGGACCACTTTATAAAACAGCGTCTTTTTCGTCATCAAGAGGAAAGTCAGAAGGTAATCGGCTTACTCAAGAGTTCTTACTTCTAGACCTGAAAAGAGCTTATTCGTGCACAACAGCTTATTCTGATTCTATAGCAGTCTTCTATCTTACACCGGTGACTCTCACAGTGGTTAGTGATTCAATTTCGAGTCCGACAACCGCGGCAACTGATATAAGACCAAGAGTTTAGTTCCTACTGTCACACCGGTTATTGCATCAAGCACCGGTAATTCACCTAAAGCAAGAGGAAAGGGAGGACGGGCCTATGATATTCTTTCTATGATATTATTTATATGATACGAGACCACCATTGATAGAAGGACCGTCAACTCCAACTGTAGCAGCGGTTCTTAATTCAATAGCAAAAACCTCATCCACTAGAAACCTCTACTAAGCCCCACCTTCCTGGTCTCAATGCCCGCTTCTACGAAATAATTGAGAACTGGGGTAACAGAGAATACTTACGATCACTCTCTGTCTCGTCTTTGCTTGTCTTCCTCTGAACCGAGTTCGTGCTCAAGGCAAACCACGAACCAAAGGAACTCTCTATTAACAACTCCCCCGTGAATGATCCCAAATCATTCTTAAAGCTGGGGCCAGACATAAAGATAAATGGAGTGAGTCCTCTTCCTCTTCTCTATCTAGGTATCACCTCCCCTGTAATGAGAACTCCCCGTAGATTGACTTATGCCTCAGGCCCGGCTATCCCGATCTGTACTCTAGTTCTATCCTCCGATGGGGCTTCTCGATATGGCTAGACTTTCTTTCCTAGCGAGGTGATTGATTGCAATCTGAGATTCATACTAATCAGACTAACCAGACTCTCTCTCGTCAGTCTGCATGATCCGACTTGTAATATATATAAGAATCTAAAAGATATTTTTCACTTAACTCTTGTACATAATGTTTCTTAAAGGATTGTAGCTAGGAAGACTGCTGAAGAGAGAGAAGACCTTGGTAGCCGCGCTTTCGATTGAAGACGGCTTCACTTTGGGAGGTGGTGGCGTGGTAAGCCACTCATAGGAATAGTCAAGTAAAGGCTCTCAAATCTAACACACAAAGATGCGCCTCAGAGAGTGTCCTATCCTTCCAAGGGCAATGTGAAAAGCACGGTCAGAGATCGAACTGAAGGATTTTTATGGGGTGGAGTGCTTGGTCGTAATTCGCGTGTCGGCAGCCCTGCTAGGAATTTGCTTGGCGTCGTCATCGTCACTTCTTCACATCGGTCACTTTTAGTTAAGGTAGTTTACTCGCTTATATATATATATAAGGTAGTTTACTCGCTTACTCGTTAGAGTAAGGTTGTTTACTACCTTAAAAGTAAGTTTCACAGAAGGGAGGTTAGCGAGATCCCTTATCTGAGGAAGCTCGACCATGAAAAGGAGTGGAAACCCTAGCAATAAGGATGACTCTCGAAAGCTTGGCCCGTATTACATTAGTGGGACTACGGCTGGCTCTTTCTCCTCAATCGGGGGGAATGCCATTCTTAACATCTTTCGCTACCTTTCTTTCACAGGTGGCAGAATTCTAGACCATATAACCTTGCCAACTAAAGCGGCCTACTCTATCGCAGTAAGGGCTTAAGCGATCGAAGTGACCTAACCTGGCTCCATCTAGAAGGGCCCTCGGTCATCTATTTCGTCTTTGGAACTCCTAAAAGAGTTTACGGGCCTAGCTCAACGAAAAGGCAAGTCCTTCGGTTCCAGGTTCGAGTGATGGTTCACCAGTAAGAGATCAACGAAAAGCAAGCCTTCTTCCCAGTTTTTTCTAAAAGAAAGTAGTTGAAACCCGAGACCAAAGGAGTGTACGTTACTTAAGGAAGTGTACTTAACGAGGGGCTGTTGAGTAAGGGAGGGGTCGGTATACTAATCTAAGTCTTTGTCTCTACCCTAGCTAGAAGAAAGAAAGGGTATGCCTGCGCGTAGAAGACCTAAAAAGCCTAAGCCTAATTCGGATCAGCCTATGAAAAGTAGTTCCCCGTGGAAAGCGAGAGAGCTGTTGATGGAAGAGGAATCACCGGGTTGTTCGGTTGGGAAGCTAAGCTCCTTAGAAAGGATTGACCGAGAAGGCGACCCCTTTTGTTTGCTTTTCCTGTTTGCTACCTAATAAGCAATTGACTCTTTGTTTGCGATTCTTTCAAGGAAGGATCCATACGATCATATTGGCTCTATAGCAGAAAAGGTCTTTCTTTCATGGACTAGATCCCAGCGGACAGCGATCTTCTTACTGAGAACCCAACGTTTAACGAAGAAGATGGGGAATCACCCACATGAGGACCAGAAGACGCATTCTAACGCTCTAAAGAGCCCGAAAGACTTATTCCGGAGTTCGGGATCAGATCAGATTCGGAATCGGAGAATAGGAACAAGAGGAACGAAGTAGCTCTCGCAAGCAAAGACCCTTGGCCACGTCCGTCGACTCTTTTTACCTTTATACCCCTCTTCGGGAGATTCCAGATCAGTGGGTGAGCTTAGTTTCCAAATAGTACGTGCATATAGGTGCCAATATCATAACATTCAATTTAATATGGGGCATCTTGGAGCAAGAGAAGCTCTCGGTAATAAGGTACAAGACAAGTGGTTTCCTACGCAAGCTATTTTGCATAAAAAGTACTCTATCTAAGCCGAGTGGGATAAGGCTGAACCAGTGTGCCACCAAGTAGTTTGCAAAGTGAAGGTTGCCAAGGCACGTCGTAATGAAAGGCTAGCGCCCGCTGGTCGTGTTCGTGTTGTTGATCCAGTGACAAGTTTGTGGGCGTAAGGAGCACAAATGAAATAGCATGAAATAGCAAATAATAGCTAGGAACCAAGGGCTAAAATAAGGGGAAGGCTTGTGTTGAGTGAGGTCGTATCTAACCCACCCCCCTGTTTACTAATAAATTACACGTCTAGTTCAGATGAACGAACAGGAATGGCTGTGGCGGCTGATAAGAGATAGCCAGCCAGAAAGATAGAACGCCACGCGGAGGTGCGTCTGTGGATTACTCTCGTGAAGAGCAGGAGACGCGAGCTAAACGAGGTGGTCTACGTCTACGGGTGACGAAGCGGCGGTTGGTCAAATACTCTAGAAACGCGAGCTGAGAAGGAAGCTTATCTGAGCGGAGAAGGCTTATGATTGCTCACTTCACACCATAATAATCACAATCGATGCGGCTAAGCTAAAGGAGCCTGTTTTCATTGGTGTTGGTGGCCCTACGAGGAAGTCTTTCTTTGGTGGCCCTACGTACGAGGAAGTGTAGTCAAAATACAAAGAGTTTAGTTAAGTCTGGGCTAACAGCTTTTGATGATCACCCACCGGTTAAATGAAGCTGCTCCTCCAATGGTTGTCCCTATAGTCATTTCTTTCGTTTATAGTTAGCGCCCACCAATACTCCTCCTTGTGGTTAGTGACCAAGCTCTCCGTGCAAGGCCCCGTCCTTTGACTTGTGATTGGCCTTTGACTTGCGATTGATTAGCTCTAGTATTCCTCCCTCACTATGTGAGTCTCCCCTCGCCCTAACGTAGCCTCAAACAGTTCCCAGTCAATTCTTAATGGTACATTGGAACACCACTGAAGGAAGTACGGGTTAGGGCCCTTAAGTGGAGAACTACTTTTGGGTGGGATGCTTGAGTGAAGACGAAGTGCTTGTTCGCTCTGTTCGGGAAGGACCCCTTATGGTTACCATGCATATTTGCAATTGAAACAAAAGCCTCCCAGGAGGCGCACCCCAACTACGACTTCACTAGCGAAGAACCGTCTAGCTGACTTCAATATACTTTGATTTAAAGTCGTACGAATGCTTCCTCTTTTGATACGGATCAGGCCGTCACCGACTTCATATGCATTATAGGACTTCATATGTATTATAGGACCAAGGGTGACTGGCGCACCTGACTGAGCGCATTTCCTTTCCTTGATGACTTGTACCCCGGTGCTGGTTTTGCTTGAGTTCTTCCTTATAATCTTCTAGAAGCAAGCTACGCTACCTTTTTCAGCGTAGTAAGAAGCTCGAACAAGAGGTTCGTGCTAGGGATATAATATAGGGAGGAGATAAAAGACGAAGCGTGAACAGAAGGCCGGCTCGTAAGAAGAGTAAGAAGAATTGAACTGGCTGGGCATTCCCGATCACCTGGCTTGGCCATTCTCTAAAAAAAGGGGTTGGTTCGCTAAGTGCGTAAAGTATCTGGCACCTTCTACTGGATTGTTCGTCGCATCGGATACAAGGTTCGATACTCCCTAAAGAGGGGGTTCTATTTCAAACTTGTTGTGTCGTACCCGCTGAAAGAAGGGCTTCCAAAACCACACCGACATCAGTATAAAACCTAACTTTCTCAATTGTAGTTGGTGGAGCCGGGCTTGGATAAGAAGAATCTACCCTTCTCACAGCTCAACTAAACCATGTGCAGAATATCCCTTTCCCTTGGGGGACAGGACGAAAGCACATTCCGCGAAGCCATGTCTAAGAGAGGGGGTCGACGTGGCATGGATCGCTGAGAGAATGAGATCGTCAGAGACTGTACCTGGGCTAAGAAGCGGAGCAAAGCTCAACAGAACTAGCCACACATCGACAGCTAACCAGGGTTCGTCCCCCGCTTATGGTCCACCAAGACTTGCAATGAATCGTTCCGCCTTTTCGATACTTTAGGATATGTACTTGGATATTCACTGTTGGTACTCGTACTGTCACCCCCGTATCTGCTGGATATGGATCTAAGGAACTGTAACTTAGTCAACAGGTTATTCGTTCAAAAACTGGATAAAGGACTAGCTCTGGTAATGCTATTGGTACTAATTTCACTACTACGGGTTCTTTGACTGGATCAAGGTATGGATATGCTTATGGCTCTGCTCCTGCAACCCTAGCTTGTGGTGCTGGTCCTACAACAGAACAGGGTATGCTACTGGTGCTTCTTATGTATTAGCTACTTATGCTCCTATTGGTGTTGATACTAGGTATGGACTTTTTGAATTCCGTTCCAGGGACAGAGAAGCCAATAAAAGACATTAATCTTGCCACTGGACTATATCAAACCAAAGACAAGATGCGCAAGCAAGTCTATCAACCGATACAAATACCGTCGGGGTAAGTCAATGGAAAGGGCTAAGGCAATACAAATCAATGTTACCAACCGCCATGAATATAATCCCAAAGGGCGCCAACTCGTACCCTTAGAATATCCGGAACTCAACCACCCGTACTAAAAGAAAACGGAATCAAAGGAATGGGTTCGTATAGTGAGATGAAGGGCATCAGAAAGAAACAACATCCAATCCAAGTGTGGAAAACGGAAATTGGCATAGATAACTTTTTCCCTAATATGCAAAAAACGAGTGGTATAAAGATAGGAAAACGGGGTCGGGTACGGGATGAAAAAGCGATTTCACGCTTAAAGATCAGTCCTGTCTATAAAGTTTTCAATGCTAGGAATGGACTCTTCGACCACTATAGGTAATTGTCTAAGGACGTACATTGGCTAACCGTAGCGTATGTGCTAGACTCCCTACTATACAAATTTCCTATTTCGAAATGAAATATAGGAAGGAATGCCAGACCACGGGCAGTAACTTCAATCCCTGAAAGAACAGAAACTCCATCTGATGCCTTGCACTCGATCTGATTCACTTACGAATCTCCTTATCAAACAAAGGGAATTGGCCCTGATACGGATAAGCCATACGGGACATAGTAGACAGACTGGACGGGCCGAATCCAAAGCAACTGCTCTACCTTAACTAGGAATATGCCCGAGAGCTGCTCGAAGCAAAAACCTTATCCTAAAGTGGCAGTAGTCTAGGCGGACACCTTTTCTTTTGCCTTACCCGCTACGCCCCCTTTCTAAGTAGCAGCTTAGGGTTTGACAAACCTTAATTCAAAAGCTGGAAACTCATATGCTAGTAAACTTGCCCCATCTCCATGAAAGTCTTAGCCAGTGCTTCTTTCCGCCTTCCAACTTAATAGATTCTCTCTATCTCTATTTCACTTTCAGGGGTGGGCGCCATAGGAAAAGAAAGGGGTTAGCTCTTAGCTCGCTGGTAGTACTGATACAATCAATATATTATGGTACACACATATTAGGAAACTAAAAAGCAGAAATGATGGAAGACCTCCGAGACTGTGACAAAAGGGTTTTAGGACTTGGACTTGCAGAGGAAGAGACGAGAGAGAAAGAGGAGGGAAGAAGGGAGGGTAAGGCTTTGGGACAGAGGAGATAGAGGGGCGTAGCGTGTGTACCTGAAGTGAAAAAATGACACATGAATGCCGTACGTAAGATAGATCACCACAAGGAGCTCATTAGTAACGTCAGGGTTGCGTTTGCCCTGGCTCTCCTTGCACGTATCCCGAGTCGCGAGGTTATTAAACTGAAAGTTTAAATAGAATTCCATATCAGCTGTGGAATAAAACCTCCGGCCCTTCCCTAATAGTCTCCTTTGCCACCCACTAGTTCGCCGTTTGCTTTCAGTAGTTAGAGAATCAAATTAAGAGTCGATTTCGTCTTGACCTTGATGTGACAGGTCTTGCATTGTATTTGCCTAACGAGGCATTCCACATAGGTCGCCATGTTAAATTACATTCGTTCGGATGGTTCCAAAACATTGATCGAAGTATGCCCCGAACCACTTATCTCCCTTCCTACATGCAATATAGGACTGCTTTTTGAAGTTTAAGCCTTCTCTTCCTTAACTAGTAAGCAAGTAAACTACCTTCGGTCTAATCCCCCGATCCCGTGACTTGCCTTTCATTTACTTGACAGGGAATGCCAACGAGATCTCGTGAGAGCTTTGACTCAGTAAGCTCATCAGCTACGGCTCAGTTAGCGCCAAATTTAGGGTTAGAGGTGGAAGTTCGCTTCAAGGCGGTTTTTGTTTGCTCTGCCTCTTTTGACCCTCTCTGGACAAACTCTCTACCCTTGCGCGCTTGGGAACGCACTATAGCCTTGCTTGAAGCCGACTCTCCTTATATTAAACATTTTCTTTTTTCCTCTCTCCAGAATCAATAGAAAAAAGAATTCCTTAAAAGGTAGTTTACTCGCTTATATATATATATAAGGTAGTTTACTCGCTTATATATGTCTGACCATAGTTCCATATATTCTAATATAAGGAAATCTTCTCTCATCTTTTCATAGTGGGACCGGATATCCCGACATTAGTGAGGGTAGTTGTAAATCACAGGGTTTAGCAGCGGTCACTCTGATTGTGTTACTGAACTGAGCTTCAACAAGTGAGGCTTTACTTGACGAGTAGACAAAAATTACCCGCTTGTTCGCATCGGTCTTTCCAATCAGAGTTCTACCCGGATTGACAAAGCCACTTTCGCTTTCATTCAACGGTTGGAAGCGAATAAGCCAAAGACAATGGACTTCTCCAACCTTCCCCTCCGAGCTTGACTCTGATGAGCTTGAATCCGATCCCAAATAAAGAATAAAGAACTTCCCCAATCGAATCGAGCAGACCGACCTGCTTCCTCTGGTTTAAATATCCTGCTGGCTGTTCTCGGGTATCAGAATCGGAAGCTTATGAGGATTAGGCGCACGATCCTTATTGTGATTTAAGAAGCCGCTTTTCACTTTCATTCTCCAATGAAACCTGAAATCAATGGGTCCCACTGGCAGAGGTGAGAGTTCTCGCCTTCACGTCTTCAACGAAACCAACAGCTTACGTCTTTATGAGTGCTGGCTCACTCTTCTTTATTGCTGAAATCGCTCAAGTAATGACAAAGACTAGGCGCTTCGATTCCTCAAATCGGGCTGGCCTCATCAATCGAAACGGCAATTCTCTGGCTATTTTCCTATATCCAAAACGTGAGTTTGCGGCATAGCTTGAATCTTGAATGAAGGCCTCCACCTTATCATAGGAATCAAATGCGATAATAATTCCTTTATTTCCCACCTCACCTTATTTTTGTTTTCGATCCTTTTGTTCAATTATAAATAGAAATAAATAACCACTTTAATGGAGATTTATAGCATCATTCAAGTAAATACAGATTAAGATCGTAGAAACATGAGCTTGTGATATAGCTACACCTAATTCCGGGCCGGTTAATGCAAGAACGATAAATAAAGGACCAGGATCCCCTATGAAATAGAAAAGATTATTCATACATAGCATAGTCCAAGCGGACCCACTTAAAATCTTTACTGAACTATGACCGGCCATCATATTAGCAAATAAACGTATTCCTGAGCTTAATGCGCGAAAACAATGAGGGATTAGCTCAAGGAGTACTAAAAAAGGTGCTAACGGCAGTGGGACTCCTGCGGGTAATGAGAAGCTTAAAAAATGAAGCCCATTTCTTTGAAATCCCACTATAGTAATGCCAATAAAAATCGAAAATGAGAGACCCAAAGTAATGAGAAAATGACTTGTAACTGTGAAGCTATAAGGTATCATACCCTGAAGATTACAAAATAACAAAAAAAGAAAAGTGACCAAGATGCAAGGGAAAAACTTTTGTTTCACATTTCCGGAAAGACCACCTATTTGTTCGTTTACCAGGTTCAGCACGAAATCATAAATAAGCTCTACCAAGGATTGCCAAGCATTTGGTACTAAGTTTCCCCCTCCGTTTTTAGTAACAAAATGAACCAAAAGTAGGACCAAACTGAGAGTTAGCAGCATAAACAAAGATGAATTTGTGAATGAGAAATACAAATCTCCTATATTCATAGGAATCAATGGGAGAATGGAAAATTGCTCAAGTGGGCTGTTGGGCGTAATCGTAAGAAACACTTTGAATTGAATCCCTGTAGTTCCGCTTCTTGCTCTAAAATTGAAGAAAGACTTGTCGGAAATCACCTTGGTTTTTCCAAGAAAGACATGGGAATCTTTGGGCGTATGCTTTTTCTTCTCTTAACTATATTTCTACTCAGCCTGAAAAGAAACCTCAAGCCGATAAGAGCTCTTCATCATGTTCGAGAATTTCTAAAGAAGAACTGAGAGTGATTTACCTCTCACTCACGGCACACATGCTATATGTGTGATGCCGACACCTAAGAGACTTTGACTCCTCCCTTCGATAAGCTGTCCAACTAAGGGGAAGCATATTGACCTCAATACTAACTCTCCAGTCCACATCTTTTACATATACGAAATTACTTCGTCCTTTTTGCTTAGCTTGTTTTGGAGATAGATGTAAAGTGAAGAACTAAAAGAAAGCAAAAGCCTAACTAACATAAAAAGAAATTGTTAGAGTGAAATGAATGTGCCGCTTTTTCAACTCCTTCTGTAAGAGCTGAGTCAATAGCTGCGGAGTGAAGGGACGCAGATGCAGATGAAATGGGTCTTCTTTGCTCTGATTCTATTCTTGATAACCTGAAACCAGGAAAGAGCCAAGGATCTTGAAAAGGTTTACTCCTGACACCAGGTATATGGTGTTACCAATTAGGTAATGTCGCATCTTCTGTGCGGGAGCAAGGCATTCCTTTTGAACTGGTTATACCGGTGTTCTGCGGCAGTAAGTGAAGGCAGTCGGTAGCCGACATCCGCTTGACCCGAAACTGAACACTTTATCATTCCCACTAAACCGATAGTATTCAACTGCAAAAAAGTAGTGCGGAGAACTAGTCAGAATTGTGCCTGCCATCCGATTCGTGACGCATGGCGAGATTCCTCTACCACTCTATAAATGGAGGCTCGATAAGTGTCTTCATCAAATTCAAATTCAAGAAATTGAAGATGCGTCCAAGACATATATACCAATATGGAGGTCAACCTAATTCAACGATGCACGTGAACAAGGTCCGGTTTGTAAAGACTTATTTTCATTTTCAATTTTGAAGAACGCCACCATTTATCGGTCAATCGCATCATTATCTGCTTTGAATTTCTCCCGACTCGACTACAGTTTGAATCAACCCTCAGGGTTTATATAGATAGATATAATTTCGAAAGAGCGTCTCGACCCGCTCTCTTATTCGATTCTATTTCTTGCGCTATGACAGGATATTCTTCGCTTACCTTGACTCCTACGTGTGATACGCCGTGCTCCTACTCCGGGCCGTTTGATCGA